TGATCCAGATCCTAAGAACAACAATGCCTTCGAATAAGCATGAGTAATCAAATGAAATAAAGCAGCTCGATAAGACCCCATACCTAGAGCTAACATCATATAACCCAATTGAGACATTGTAGAATAAGCTAAGCTTTTCTTAATATCTTTTTGAGCAAGAGCTAAAGTGGCTCCTAAAAATAATGTTATTATACCTATCAAAGCTATTAGATTTAGAATGTAAGGTATAACTATGAAAAGAGGAAGAAGCCGAGCTACAAGAAAAATTCCTGCTGCTACCATAGTAGCGGCATGTATAAGAGCCGAAATGGGGGTAGGGCCTTCCATGGCATCAGGTAACCATACATGAAGGGGAAATTGGGCGGATTTAGCAACAGCGCCGGCAAATAATAGGGAGGCGCATAAAGTAACAAATAAAAAATTAACTTCATTATTATAAACTAAGTTATTGAATATTTCAAACAAATCCCGAAATTCGAAACTACCTGTTATCCAATAAAAACCCAAAATTCCTAATAATAAACCAAAATCCCCGACACGATTAGTTACAAACGCTTTTTGACAAGCATTCGCGGCACTGGGTCGTGTGAACCAAAAACCTATTAATAGATAAGAACACACTCCAACTAATTCCCAAAAAATATAAATTTGTATCAAATTAGAACTAGTAACTAATCCCAACATTGAAGTATTGGAAAAACTCATATAAGCAAAAAATCTCAAATATCCCTGATCATGAGACATATAATTGTCACTATAAATAAGAACCATAATTCCAACAGTAGTGATTAATATCGACATAATAGAAGTAAGTGGATCAACCAAGCAGCCAAATTCTAAAGAAAAATCATTATTGATGGTCCAAGACCATACATATTGATAGACAGAATTATTATTTATTTGCTGAATAGAAAAAAGGGCTGAAAAAACCATAACTATACTTAATAATAAAACACTAGGAAAAGCCCACATACGGCGAAGATTTTTTGTTGCCGTTGGAAAAAGTAGAAGTCCTGTTCCAATTAAGATAGGAACTGGAAGTGGAATGAAAGGTATAATCCATGAATATTGATATGTATATTCCATAAAAAAAAAAAAAAAAAAAATTATCTTAATTAATTGTTTCTGAGTCACCGGTTCTTATTTTTTTTCTTTTGAAAGGGGTCGGTTAATAAAGTTAATAAAAAAAAATTAAGATATATAAAATAAAACTTAAATAGAATTTTCTAGCCTTAATTATTCTGAATCTTTCCAAACTACTTCAAATATTTAAAATCAAGAGGTTATAATTGGTCAAATGATATAAATAAGTCACTAGTGAAAAATAAATACGTATTTAATTTTATTAATACTGAATTGAATTGTTAATATTAAATTCAAATTTTTAAATAAAATTTTATGAAGATAAAAAATGAAAATTAGAATTTTCATTTTAATTATTACGTATTACAATAATTTTTTTATATCTATAGAACAAGGATAAATAATTATACCAAAAACAGTATTTGATATGAATCATAAAGCCCATAACTAAAACTATTTATTGTAATTCGGTTATTTAGAATCATTAACCAATTTGTTTTGTAACTAATTGTTTGTCTTCCATTACAATAAAAGCTATTTGTAGGAAATGCTATGATATCCAACACTTAAATTTTACGGAAAAAAGGGGGCAAATAAAATGCCTTTAAATTATGTATTTTGTATCCTTTAACAGATTAACTACTAGTCTCATTTGATAATTAAAATTTTGTGAACTCTTTCTTCGAGCTTGACCAATTAAATTAATATTAAATTAATTAATATAATAGAAAAAATTATTAAAGTTTTTTTTTTTTATTAAGCGGGAGAAGAATTGGGTTATTAAACTTTTAGATTTTTTTATTACATGTATAAATGTAACACGACGAAAATAGAAAGAAAACGAAACGGACAATCTTTCTTTTTTTTTTTTTTTATTTTATCAACTTCAATCTATTTGGCATAGTGTACCTTATCGTTCTTATTAATATTTTATGTGATTTTTACCCCCCCCCCCCCCTTTTTTGTCTAATTTAGAGAAAAAATAGATAGAGAATAGTAAAGAACAATTGATTTTGAACAATAGATGTCTTTCACATCCAACCGAAAAACCTATTATAACTTTTTAATGGCAGTTCCAAAAAAGCGCACCTCTATTTCAAAAAAACGTATTCGTAAAAATATTTGGAAAAGGAAGGGATATAGGGCAGCATTGAAAGCTTTTTCGTTAGCGAAATCTCTTTCTACCGGGAGTTCTAAAAGTTTTTTTTGTGTAACAAATAAAAAATCTGAATCGTTCTAATAACTAATAAAGTGATATAATTTTTTTTTCTAGTTTATTTATAAGATTTATAAGTTATAAAAATGATAAATAATATTTATCAATTATAATTAATATTAACATCATAATAGTATAGTAAAAGATAATAGTATATAGTATAGTAAAAGAATAACTATTAATATATAAGAGAAATTACAATATAAACAATATACATTAAAAATAAAATAAATAAAAAAGAATTAGTCTCATAATGTTTAAATTTAAACGAATATAAAATTGAATTTGTTTTACTTTAATTTGAAGCCAAATTTTTCTTTCGTTTCTGATATAGATAAGAATTCTGTTGTCTACTGAATTCTAAAAATGAATGGTACTTTTTTGTTTGAAAAAAGGGTAAACGCAAGCGCAAGGTTTCGCCTTTCATTTTAGTATGTTTTATCATTTTCCGGATGGGGATTATCACTTTCCCCATCGCCCTTACTCAATAATAAAAAGAATTTTTTTTTTAGTTATATTTTTTATTTTATATTATAAAGAAGAGGTCGTTGAAACTAATTGATTAAGTTTAAAATGTTTTTTATAATCTTTTAAACCATTATTTGGGGTTTTAGAAATTATTATCACTATATAAATTCCTTAAACCCAATTAAATTAATAAAAGCCCCGTTTCCATTTTTAGGTAGTTATATGACGAATGCGCCAATTTTGAGTGATCTATTTTAGATCCTATGTTTCGATTGGAAGATCGATCACGATATAATATATATATTATATTAATTAAAAAATTTAGAAAATATTTTGAAGTACGGTACAATTTCTATACGAAATTTTTTTATATGATTGATACGACCATCCCAAATACCTAACTTAATGGGTTTGCTAAATCTTAACGCAAATTCTCTACACAACAAGAAATCCTAACGCAACCTAACTATGCAAATATTTACATAAATCTTTTGAGTGTATCGCTGAAATTGTGTTATATAAAAATTCTATTTTTTTATTAATCGATAAAATGAATTTTTTATTTTAGATTAATAAAATAAATGATAAAAGAAATTAATCATTAAAAAATGCAAACGAGGCAGAACATTTTTTTTACTTATATCCCATTTTTTTTACTTATATCCAGGGATTGAAGTAAAAATTATCTAGTTACAACTGTTCCATTTTAGTTTTAGGAGAGCATAAAGTAATAGCCTACGAAAAAATACATTGTTAGTTCAGTTAAATAAAATTGACATCCTAAAATATTAAATAACTAAATAAAAAGATAATAATAAGAAAAAGAAATATTATTAACGTTAACGAAAACGTTTTAATCCCTAATTTTTAAACAAGTTTTTATTCATCAATTTGAATGGTTTCCTAAAAAAAAATATTGGATTGAATTAACTCCTTCAAGCTCGACGATTGAATAAAAATAGGTTATTATGATTTCGAATAAGCCGCTATGGTGAAATCGGTAGACACGCTGCTCTTAGGAAGCAGTGCTAGAGCATCTCGGTTCGAGTCCGAGTGGCGGCATGGCATCTTCTAAAAGAGTAAGTCCTATAATGAATTCAATTCCCGATTTCAATTCCTATAATTGAGGGACGCCCTTATTAATTTAATAATTTTTATGATATTTTCAACTTTAGAGCATATATTAACTCATATATCCTTTTCGATCGTTTCAATTGTAATTACAATTCATTTGATAATTTTATTAGTCGATGAAATCGTAGGACTAGATGATTCGTCAGAAAAGGGGATGATAGCTACTTTTTTCTGCATAACAGGATTATTAGTTACTCGTTGGATGTATTTGAGGCATTTACCATTAAGTGATTTATATGAATCATTAATTTTTCTTTCGTGGAGTTTTTCCATTATTCATATTATTCCGTATTTTAAAAAACATAAAAACCATTTAAGCGCAATAACCGCGCCAAGTGCTATTTTTACTCAAGGTTTTGCTACTTCGGGTCTTTTAACTGAAATGCATCAATCCGCGATATTAGTACCCGCTCTCCAATCCCATTGGTTAATGATGCACGTAAGTATGATGGTATTGAGCTATGCAGCTCTTTTGTGTGGATCATTATTATCACTAGCTCTTCTAGTCATTACATTTCGAAAATTCATAAGGATTTTTAGTAAAAGCAATAATTTAGAAAATGAGTCAGTTTACTTTAGTGAGATTCAATACGTGAACGAAAGAAACAATGTCTTACGAAACACTTCTTTCATTTCGTCTCAAAATTATTACAGGTATCAATTGATTCAACAATTGGATCGTTGGAGTTATCGTATTATTAGTCTAGGGTTTATCCTTTTAACCGTAGGTATTCTTTCGGGAGCAGTATGGGCTAATGAAGCATGGGGATCATATTGGAATTGGGATCCAAAGGAGACTTGGGCATTTATTACTTGGACCATATTCGCTATTTATTTACATATTAGAACAAATAAAAATTTTGAAAGTGTAAATTCTGCAATTGTGGCCTCAATGGGCTTTCTTATAATTTGGATATGCTATTTTGGGGTTAATCTATTAGGAATAGGGTTGCATAGTTATGGTTCATTTACATTAACATCTAATTGAATAAAAGACTTGACGAATATAAACATAAACATAGGACGGCATACAGGTATATATACGAAAACTTCATGTAAACAATCAAGAACCATTTGAATCATTTCCATTACTTGATTCAAATGGTTCTCACAAATTCAAAAGATATCTAGTTATAATAGAATTCCAATTTTTTTATTTTACTTAAAAGAATATAAAATATTTTTTATAAAAGAATATAAAAGACTCATTTTTTTATTGTACAATCAACCATTTTTAAAATCATGGGATTTCAGTTTCATTTTTTGGTTTACTCACAAAAACTATCGAAAAAAATAATTGGATATAATAGCTTCGACCTTGTCAACTGATAATGATAAAACGAAATCGGGATAAACACCAATACCTATTACAGGTAAAAGGATAGAGATCGAAACAAAAAATTCTCGCGGTCCAGAATCAAAAAAATAAGAGTTTGGGGCATTAAAAAGCTTGTATCCATAGAACATCTGGCGTAACATAGATAATGAATAAATAGGAGTTAATATCATTCCAATTGCCATTACAAAAGTAATTAATATTTTTGTCATTAAAAGATATTTTTGACTAGTAAGTATTCCAAAAAAAACTAACAATTCGGCAACAAAACCGCTCATGCCCGGTAATGCAAGAGAAGCCATTGATAAGATACTGAAAGTCGTGAATATTTTTGGAATTGCGATAGCCATTCCGCCCATTTCGTCGAGATAAACAAGACGTATTCTATCATAACTCGTTCCGGCCAAGAAAAAAAGCGCAGCGCCAATAAATCCGTGAGAGATTATTTGTAAAATGGCTCCGTTGAGTCCTGTATCGCTTATAGAACCAATTCCTATAATTATGAAACCCATATGAGATACAGAAGAGTAGGCTATTCTTTTTTTTAAATTACGCTGACCGGGAGATGTTGAAGCTGCATAGATTATTTGAATTGTGCCTACTATAATCAACCAGGGAGAGAATATAGAATGGGCGTGGGGTAATAATTCCATATTGATCCGAACCAATCCATACGCTCCCATTTTTAATAAGATTCCGGCTAAAAGCATACAAGTACTGTAATGTGCCTCTCCATGGGTGTCTGGTAACCATGTATGTAAGGGTATGATCGGTGATTTGACAGCAAAAGCAATAAGAAATCCAATATAGAATATTATTTCCAGTGCTACAGGATACGATTGATTAGCTGATGTTTCAAAATTTAATGTTGGTTCATTGGAACCATATAAACCAATACCCAAAACTCCCATTAATAAAAAAACGGAACTTCCTGCAGTGTACAAAATAAATTTTGTAGCTGAATACAAACGTTTCTTTCCCCCCCACATGGATAGAAGTAGATAAACTGGAATTAATTCTAACTCCCACATGATGAAAAAAAGTAAAAGGTCTCGAGAAGAAAATGGTCCTATTTGACCGCTATACATTGCTAACATCAGAAAATGGAATAGTCGGGAATCTCGAGTAATCGGCCGAGCCGCTAAAGTAGCTAAAGTTGTGATAAATCCTGTCAGTAAAATGGGTCCTATAGAAATTCCATCTATTCCCAATCTCCAGTAAAAATCAAAAAAATCGATCCATTTATAATCCTCTGTCAGTTGCATTAATGGATCATCCAATTGGAAACGATAACCGAATGCATAGGTTGTTAGAAGGAGTTCTAGTATGCATATACCTATAGTATACCACCGCATTATCTTATTTCCTCTATGAGGGAGAAAGAAAATTAAGGAACCCGCGAATATTGGCAAAACTACAACTAGCGTTAACCAAGGAAAATTATTCATGGTAAAAACAAGATAAACTTGGACCAGAAAAACCCGTGCTCAAAATAAATAGTTTTTGAGCGCGGGTTTTTGTCGGTAAAGGTAAAAAAATCAAATGTATTCAAGTGGGGTTTTCTGGAACGTATTAATAAGCCAGACCCATACTTCGAGTTGTTTCATGCCATAAATAAACTCGAACACTCAAGAAATCTGTCGGACAGGCGGATTCACATCTCTTACAACCGACACAGTCCTCTGTTCTTGGAGCAGAAGCAATTTGCTTAGCTTTACACCCGTCCCAAGGTATCATTTCTAATACATCCGTTGGGCAGGCGCGCACGCATTGAGTACACCCTATACACGTATCATAAATCTTTACTGAATGTGACATTTGGATCTATAAATTTTTGAATGTCAGAAAGTTTCGATCTAGTAAACTTGTAAATGAATCATATATTTAGACACCAGATGAATCAATAATTTATCATAATTTTTCTAATCAATCTACTTCTGGATTGACTCATGCGATAGAGCCAAGATACTTTAATTTCTTACATTTTTGAAAACATGTATTATTACGTAATGTATGGTCATGGTAATTCTAATTTATGAATATTAGAATTTATATGATTAATACTACTTATTCAACAAATTCGATTGATTGATACGAGTTGATTTTCTGTTCCGATAAATTGATGAAACAATAGCCGGGCCAATAGCTGCTTCAGCGGCTGCAATAGCTATAACAAAAATTGAGAAAATATTTCCTTTTAATTGGCGACTATCAAAAAAATCAGAAAATGTTACGAAATTCATATTAACCGCATTCAGTATAAGTTCAAGACACATAAGGGCTCTAACCATATTCCGGCTCGTGATCAATCCATAGATACCGATAGAAAATAAGTAGGCACTCAAAACAAGTACATGTTCGAGCATCATTGACCAACTCCTTATCAATTTCGATTCATTTCAATATGAACTGAACAACAATTCAACAGATTCAATTGACTAGAATAAAAAAAAGTACGGAACAAAGGCAGATTTTCTATTGTTAATAGAATAGATTGAATAATTTCTATTTTAGACATAAACAATCTTTAATTAAAGGGAAATAAATGTAATGTAATAAAACCGAACAGAGTTTAATGTGCATTGCTAATTCTATAAATTTTTTACTGTCGCGCCACGGCAATTGCACCTATCAAAGCGGCTAAAAGAATTATCGAAACGAATTCAAATGGAAGAAAAAAATCTGTTGATAAATGAATTCCAATTTGTTGACTATTACTTATCAAATCTTGCTCTATAATCTGGTTTGATCTTGTAGTCCAAATAATTCCGTACCATGACGTATCCGTAATAATAATCATGAGTAAAACAAAAATACTTGTACAAACTGGCAAAGTAACCACATCCCCAATGGTCCAAAGATTCAAATCTTTGTAATATTCTGAACCATTCATGAACATCACAGCAAATACGATTAAAACATTTATAGCTCCCACGTAAATAAGGAGTTGTGCAGCAGCTACAAAATAAGAGTTTAATAGAATATAGAATAAGGATATACAAACAAGAACCAGTCCCAATGAAAAGGCAGAATAAATGGGGTTGGTAAATAATACCACCCCCATACCTCCTAGTATAAGAACCGATCCCAGAAAGACTAAAAGAAAATCATGTATTGGTCCGGGCAAATCCATTATATGTAAAATAAGAGATAAATAAATAGAAATGTTTTTCATGACCTTATTGAGACCCGACCAGAAAATTTTTTTTTATGATTTTTGAGCAATTCCTAATTTAATCCTAAGTAAATAAATACTAAGGGATATGAATAAATGTGAGTACTATTATTGGACTAATTTCATTCTTTATCTGAAAGAGTCGTTCTAATTCTAAACTATATATTTTAAAACAATTATGGATATATTAATTAATGGATTTTCAATCCAAATTAAGACGCGTTTCTTACCAACCAATCAATAGTTGGTATTTGTAGTTATTGACCAAACAACACGAAAGAAACCTAAATTCCTTCTATATTAGTTATTAGTAAAGTAATTCTAAATTATTCGTTAATAAGAGATTTACTTATTTATTTGAGGCGAATTCAAAATTGTTCGAATTGTATAATCGTCAATTACTGACATTGGTAAACGACCCAAAGCAATTTGATTATAATTCAATTCGTGACGATCATAAGTAGAAAGTTCATATTCTTCAGTCATTGATAAACAATTCGTTGGACAATACTCAACGCAATTACCACAAAATATACAGACTCCGAAATCAATACTGTAATTAAGCAGCCGTTTCTTGCGAATATCAGTTTCCAATTTCCAATCAACAACGGGTAGATCTATAGGACATACACGAACGCATACTTCACAAGCAATACATTTATCAAATTCAAAATGGATTCGACCGCGGAAACGCTCCGCGGTGATTAATTTTTCATAAGGATATTGAATAGTTACGGGTAAACGATTTGCGTGGGATAAAGTAATCATGAAACTTTGACCAATGTACCTTGCAGCTCGTACTGTTTGTTGACCATAATTCATGAACCCAGTTACCATAGAGAACATATCGTTAATATATATATATGAATAGTTTTATGTTTGTTTATTTCTCTTGTTTGAGACACGTTGTGAATATAGAATGTTACTTTACAGTGAAAAGAGTTGGAAAGAAGTTGTTAATAATAGATTACCGAGAGAAATAGGTAAAAGAAATTTCCATCCAAGATTCAATAGTTGGTCCATTCTTAGCCTCGGTAAAGTCCATCTTGTTGTGATAGGAATGAACAAGAACAAATAAGTTTTAGCTAATGTAATAAAGATACCAATTATCGCTCCAAAAACTCCACATGTTTTATTTATTTCAAAAAGCTCAGAAACATATATGTCCGGAATAGATATATTCCAACCTCCCAAGTAAAGAACTGTTACAAATAATGAAGAAACCAATAGGTTTAGATAGGAAGCAACATAAAATAACCCAAATTTTATACCCGAGTATTCGGTTTGATAACCTGCTACTAACTCTTCTTCTGCTTCTGGTAAATCAAAAGGTAATCTCTCACATTCTGCTAGGGAAGAAATAATAAAAATGATAAACCCTATAGGCTGACGCCACAAATTCCATCCCCAAAAACCATATTTTGATTGCGCCTCAACAATATCAATTGTACTTGAACTGTTAGATAATTATAGTCGGTGATACCATCACTGTTACCATCGCTATTACAGAACCGTACATGAGATTTTCACCTCATACGGCTCCTTGAAGGCCAGAAATAAATATAGGGACCGCGTCAGTATTCTTTTTTGAATCTTGATATGTTTGTAGGATGGATAACTATCGGCCGGTCCCAAATTAGACCAATTGAATTCTGTCTGTTAGAATTATTTTAATTCAAAATAAAATAAAAAAAGTACTTCTGAATTGATCTCATCCTTTCTTTAATTTAATAATTTCAATAATAATTTCAATTCTTCTTTGTTCAGTAATAACTTAACTGTTCAATAAAATACTTCTTGTAAAAATATCAATAACCCGTTGGTTTCACGTACGAAAAAAAAATTCTATATAAATTAATGAATTATGACACAAATTATATGTCTATTAATATGTATATGGTAAAGAATAAAAGTAACAAATAATAAATAAAGTATATCTTTTTTTTTTTTTTCGTTCCTGTTCTTCTTTCTATTTCTGAGAAAAAGAGGGCTTTCAAAATAAAGTAAAGGATTATTTCGTTTCGAATAGTTATTTATTAAATCGGTGGATAGGAGTATACTCTGGATTGGAATCGTGTCATGGGGAGTACTGCCTGATCATTTCTACCAACTTAAAGCCCCAATTAGTATTCTTTGTTTGTATATTATGTAAAAATGTCCTTTTGGAGAATTTACATAATCTCCATTACTAATCCTTTCCATATGTTCGTGTTTCTAACCATCCACTCGTTTTTGCTCAATCCCCCGTTATGCTAATACATAAAAATGATAGTGAAAACTCAATACGGTTGATCTTTTGAACCCGCTTCAAGTCAGGATGACTAATCAACCAATCTTGGGGGAAACGGTCTCTTCTGTTTATGTTTATTTCCGCTTAACTCTCTAACTCTTATACATAGAAAATGAGAATCAATCTTTTTACTGCGAATTTATATATAAGCTGTTTTCTTTCACTCATATAACTATTTGATTTAGTTCATCAACCCGAATAATGAATAAAAAAAAATTAAGATATCTACTCAATCCATTCCAACCCTTTCCTTGAAAGGAAGGAATAGAGAAAAGTTTATGTCTATGTATCAACGAATCGCACGTAGAGATATTGATAACACACATAAAGTTAATGGTATTTCATAACTAATCGATTGAGCAGCAGCTCGTAGACCGCCTAAAAAGGAATATTTATTATTTGACCCGTATCCCGACATAAGAAGTCCAATTGGAGCAATACTGGAAATGGCAATCCATAAAAAAACACCGATATTGAGATCCGCTAAAACAAGGTGATATCCAAAAGGAACTACTGAATAGCTTACTAAAATTGATATGACTGCTATGGATGGCCCGATACTGAATAAACGAGTATCCCCCCTAGATGGAAAAAGATTTTCTTTGAAAAGTAGTTTTGTCCCATCTGCTAGAGCTTGAAGAACTCCCAAAGGGCCGGCGTATTCAGGTCCAATACGTTGTTGTATCCCTGCCGATATTTCTCTTTCTAACCATACAATTACCAGTACGCCTATTGTGATTCCCACTACAAGAGTCAAAATAGGAACAAGAACCCATAGAATTCCATAAACCTCTTTAAAAAAGTCGAATCTAGAAAAAGAATCGATATCTTGTACTTCCGGTGTATCAATTATCATTTCAACGATCAACTTCTCCCATAATGATATCTATACTACCTAGTATCGTCATAATATCAGCCAATTTCATTCTTTTAACTAACCGCGGAAGAATTTGCAAATTGATAAAACCCGGCGGGCGGATTTTCCATCTCCAAGGAAAACCACTCTGATCCCCTATGAGAAAAATTCCCAATTCTCCCTTTGGGGCTTCTACTCTCACATAAAGTTCTTGTTTCGGCAATTCAAATGTAGGAGACGGCTTTTTACTAATAAATCGATATTCAAAATCATTCCATTCCGGATTCCTTTCTCTATCAAAGTATCGTATTTCTAAATTCTCATAGGGTCCCCCTGGAATTCCTTCCAGGGCCTGTTGAATAATTTTTACGGATTCTATCATTTCACCAATTCGGACTAGATAACGAGCCAATGAATCTCCTTCTTTTTGCCACTGTACTTCCCAATCAAATTCGTCGTAACATTCATAATGATCAACTTTACGAAGATCCCATTGTATTCCGGAAGCTCGCAGCATTGGTCCCGATAAACCCCAATTTATTACTTCCTCTCTACCAATAATGCCTACTCCCTCGACTCGTTCTAAAAAAATAGGATTTCGTGTAATAAGTTTTTGATATTCAGCAACTCTTGTTAAAAAATAATCGCAGAAATCCAAACATTTATCTATCCAGCCATGAGGTAGATCGGCCGCTACTCCTCCGATACGAAAATAATTATGCATCATTCTCATACCGGTGGCAGCTTCGAATAGATCATATACTAATTCTCTTTCTCTGAAAATATAGAAAAAGGGAGTTTGTGCACCAATATCCGCCATAAAAGGACCGAGCCATAACAGATGAGAAGCTATACGACTCAACTCCAACATAATTATTCTGATATAGCTGGCTCTTTTAGGTACTTGAATATTTCCCAACTGTTCCGGTCCGTTTACAGTTATTGCTTCTGTGAACATAGTAGCTAAATAATCCCACCGTGTTACATAAGGCAAATATTGTATAATTGTTCGATTTTCCGCAATTTTTTCCATTCCTCGGTGTAAATAACCCAATATTGGTTCACAGTCAATAACATCTTCACCATCTAGAGTAATGATGAGTCGAAGAACACCATGCATTGATGGGTGGTGGGGGCCCATATTGACTATCATGAGGTCTTTTCTTGTAGCCGGTATATTCATAGGTTTTTCCTCGATTCATTCTTTCATGAATTGCTGAAAACGAAAAAAAGTCCATTAAAATTCAAGATCTAATAAATCAAATAATTCAAAATGCCAAATAAAATTAACGAGTTTTTGACTCCCGAATATCCAACCGATTAATTAATTCTTTATAACATATTCTATTTTTCTTTGACAAATAAGACAGCAATCGTTGGCGTTTTCCCAGAATTTTACGTAAACCTCTCTGAGATAAATAGTCTTTTTTGTGTAATTGTAAATGTGAAGTAAGTCTTCGTATCCTATTGGTGAAACTAACTATTTGAAATTCAACAGATCCTCTGTTTTCGTCTTTTTCTTCTTGTGAAATAACTGAGATGAATGAATTTTTTACCATAAACTGAAATCTTCTCTCCCCCCCTCTTTTTATTTTAAGATATTTTTTATTGATAGATATCTTTATTGATCAGTAATAATAATGCCCCTAATTTTTATTTGGTATATACAATAATTTGAATTTCGTTATTAATTTCTAATTTTTTTTAATTTAATAAAACTTACTCAATCCTATTTTCATTTTAAAATTGGATTTGAAAGGGGATACAAAAGTATGGTTGGTTTCTTCACTCACAAAAGATAAAAGTTTAGACCTAAAATAAGAAAATTTTGTTCATTCTAGATCTAATTGATATGTCATTGAATTAGTATCATGTATCAGAATGGAATGTAAGACAATGTATGCGTGCATCTCTTTGTCGTCATAGACCAGATATGGTATGGGAAATATAGGAAAAATGTACTATTAATGAATTTTCAATCGCGGATACATATGTATCCTTACCATACTGAAACAACTGCCATTATTGGTATTAAACCAATAACGATTCATACAAGCTAAATCTTCTAATCGATAATTGGGCCAAAGAAATAGCTTTAATTTTATAAGTTTTTTTTTATATTTTTTGCTTTTATCCACAACTTGACTGTTTACCTCATTCCCATTACAAAAAGATGCCTTTCTATGTCTATTCTTAGAATTTAAACAAATTAGAATTCGCAATTCTCTACGACGTCTAGGCGATAAAATATTTTCAGGAACAAACAAATCATAATTTTTTTTATATCTATTTCCAGTCATCTTTTGATGTTTTGTAATGACTTCATCAGAATTCTTATCAACATGTTTTTTTTCTCGGTATCTTTGATTTATTTGATGTTTACTTTTATGAACTAATGAAATACCGAGGGTTTGATACATAATAAATTTTCCATCATTTTTTATAGCTAGACGAATTGGTTCAATAATCAAAAATCCCCTTTTAATAAATTCTGTAAGAGTTACATCTTTCTGAATCGTCAAAATATCCAGACTCATTTCGCCCCTTTGAATAGAGGATATAGTAATTTCTCTTGGATTTATCAGTCTAAGCAGGAGACAATATACGTTGATGTTATTGATTATTTTTTTATTTAAAGAATCATCCCATCTCAATTGAAAATACAAATACCTTTTTAGGAAGAAATCAAACTCCGCTTTTGTATTGATCTTGTATTGCTTTTTATTTCTATGTTTTTTCATGTCCGATCCCGTATAATCTTCTTCAACATCTTTTTCTTGGTTTGAAAGAGCTGATTTAAGATCTGCTTGGCCCGTGGATTCTTTTTCTCCTTGATTTCGGTTTTGTAATTCAAGAGATTTTTTTTCATTCGACGATATTGATATAAAAGGATCTCTTTTTTTATTTCCAGTGATGCTTTTGTTTTCACTAGCATTTTTTTTTATATTAGAATTAAAAAGTAGTAATTTAATTGGTATAACCCACGGTTTCATTTTATACGTATTATAAAGTCTCACAAATTCTGGCAAGAACCAAAGTTCCAGATTTGATATGGGACGACTTAGTATTTCTTCATTCATTCCCATCCAATCCAAAAGGGGTTTTTGATTGGATAGGTTGATTTTTTGATCTTGCTGAAGTGTGAGATAAAAAAGACCCTTATTATTGATTTTATCAATTATTTGATACTTATTAATCCTAGTCTTAGTATATTTATTACTGTTAGTGTCAGTATCAATATTGATCCAGGCCTCAATATCGACCTTCGTTTTAAGACAAAAATCGAGAATTCTCCAATCAAAATATTTTCTATCCGTATTTTTATCCATATCTCGAATATCATCTTCTACCATATTAAATGATTTTTGTTTATGTGTGTTGTAATTATAAAAAATATCTTGGTTAGTTTTTACTTGTAATGGTGATCCATAAATTGAAGAGTACTTCTTAGTTTCAGAATTTATAGATTTATATGCTAAAAGATCATATCTATATTGTTTTTTTAAATTATCCTTTTGATTCAATAATAAATCCGTTTCCATTTTTGTTTTTTTTTCGTAGTGAATTAATTCATCTTTTTCATATAAATCACACAAATCTTTATATAAATCTTTATTTTGAGCTATACAGTTCAATATATTTCGCCATTTTTGTGGTACTACTCTAGACCATTTAATTTGAGATACATCACATTGATATTGATAATGACTCCTTAACCAATTTGTCCATTGATTCATTCCAGAATTGCGAAGATTCTTAGGTCTTAATTCGGAATGAAATAGTTCTTGTCTTACAACAAAAAAATCCTTTATTTCATTCTTAAGAAAAAGGGGGATTCCATTATATTGAAATACGGATTTCAATTTCTCTAACTTAATAAGTTGGGTTTGTGATAATTTGTAAAATACATATGCTTGTGAAAAGTAAGATAAGTCAAAAAAAGTCTTTGAATTTTTTTGACTAAGACTAATATTAGTATTAGAAAGTGACTCTTTTATAATCGAAATAAATTTAATTAAACTTTGATTTGTTTTATTAATTCTTTCTTGATTTGCTTCATTACTGTTAATGTTTTTATTAATAATTTTTTTTGTTGATTCAAGAAAAAGTTGTGTATTGATACTAGGAATATTAATCATAGATAGAAAGATATCTATGTATATCTTTTCAATGAAAAATATTATAAAATAATGGGATTTACGGATTAATCGAGCAGTTCTTCTTTTTAATATCTGCCAAATATTTTTTTGTGATTCCAATCTTTTATCATCATAACTTATTTTGTTAGAACTCAAATTTCTATCTGAAGTTATAAATCCCTTTTTCTTGTCTTTTGTAATTTTTTCTATTTGATTTATGATTGTGTTTATTCTATCAGTCAGATCTTGCATTTTTTTTTCTGTTAATGAATAATTTGTCCAATTCTGAGATCTAATTTGAATGGACGATTCCTGAATCATCCGATTACTCATTATTGAATCTTTTTTAATTTCACTCAATTCATATACTTCTATTTCTCTCAATCCAAATAATATAATTGGGTTTATTTTTGAGAGTTCTTTTATTATTTCTTTTAGAAACAGAATGTTTTTAATGATCCATTTTTTTGGTTTTTTTGAGACATTTAGAAAAAATTTTGTTTGTTCTTTAAAAATTCCTAGAATTATAAAACATTTCTTTTGCAATTTTTTCATTTTTTTTTTGAGTTCTTTTAAAATCGGTTCAAAAAATGAAAGTTTTTTTCTGGGAGAACCAAAAGGTAGTTCAGCTTCCATTCCAAAAATTGTTAAAAAACAAAAATCATTTTTTTGACCTTGCTTTTTCATTGGATCGTTATAAGGGGCTCGTAACTTAGATCTGTGCCAAGGTTTAAGACAAAAAGGAAATAGGATCTTGATCTGAATGCCGTCTGTTAACCAGTTTTTTGGAAATTCTTTTTCTGATAATTGAACACCGTTATAGGTACATTTAACATGCATTTCTCTATTCCAATCCTTTAAGTCCTCATACCATTCCGGAAATTGAAATAATAGTATACGGACGATATTTTTAGCTATTATCAATGAAGGTAATATAATATATTTTCTAAGAATTGATTGGGTTACTAATAAAAAACCTCTCATTACTTGAGCAAGTAAAATACTATCCCAGGCTTCCGCTATTTGTATACGCACTTTCTCCTTTCTTTTGTCTTCTTCTTTTTTGTCCTCCTCTTTTTTTTTCGCGCTTTCTTTTGTCTTTTTCTCTGTATAATTCGAAATTGTGAATTCTGTGTTTTTCCACATCCAATTTCTAAAAATTTTTTTCATCCGTTCAGAAATATCAAAAAAAAAAAAAAAAGATTTGTCTATTCGGTCCAAAAAAAGAGGGGAATGCGCATTTGCTTCAAAGAGTTTCCAAGTAACTGTTTTACGTCTTTGAGCGCGCATGGAGCCTTTGATTATGTCTCGACGAAAATCCGATTGTTGGGAATAACGTATCAAAGCAACTTCGCCTGTTTGATCAGGATTATTAGTTTCTTTGGTATTAGTATAAGCATCCGTATTTTGTTGGTTATCAGTAAAAATCACTACACGTTTGGATTTTCTTGAACGAATCTGATGATCCTCTACCACAGTTTCTTCGGTTTCCCCCTCCTGTTGTTCAAAATCGTTGATTAATTTGTATGACCATCGAGGAACTTTTTTATTAATTTCTTTTATTCCAATAGATTTTTTTTGAATCATTTTATCGTTGGGAACAGTTCGAATTGCATCAAATAATAATTTTAAAATTTTGATTCGATCCGCTGAATCAATTCTTACTTGTTCGTGTTCTGTAACTAAAAAAAGTCTTTTAAAATGAAAATTTGATGTGTATTTTACAACCAACTCATTGATTAAATTTAATAAATAAAAAATTTCTGTTGTTAATGATTTTCTATCAAATGAATTTATTTTTTG